TCTACGCTGGTTCAAATCCAGCTCGGCCCAATAATCCGCTAATCTAACATGAGATGGTACAAATCCCCCTGTCCTTCAGAAAGACCCAACGAAGATAAAAAAAAGAATCCAATTTTCTGCGAGATCCCCTATTTCCTTTCCCCGGGATTGTAGTTCAATCGGTTAGAGCACCGCCCTGTCAAGGCGGAAGCTGCGGGTTCGAGCCCCGCCAGTCCCGACGGATCAAAATCAAATAAATACATCAATTCATTTTTTCCCTTCTATGAACTAGTAAAGGGTGGCGAGGGGCATACTTTGATTTCCAAAGCAAACATTCCCAAAGCAAAAAGGAGTCTTTATTTCTTTTTGCTTTCCTATTTTTTCCATTTCGCTTTTATTGTTTAGTTAGGTTTAGAACTATGTAATTAATCGAAGTGGAAAGGCAATCTGATGATCCTTTATCAGACGATTGTCCAAGGAAGACGCAAGGCAGGTTATAGAAAAAACAAGGAAACAGATGAGAAATAAAGGAATTTTGGATTGATTGAGTCAGGAATCCAAATTTGGATTCGGTATGGATAAAAGAACTTCCTATGTTATACTATTCAAGTCTTGACGACGGGTTGATTTGCTAGATCAGATATTGTTATTCATGATATTGATCCGATTCAAGATCATCGAGAGGTAATTCATTCATTGAATTTACAGCCGAAAGATTTATCATCTCTAGGGGATTAAATCCCGAGTTATTGCGAAGTAAAAAAACCGATGAGATTATGGAAGTAAATATTCTTGCATTTATTGCTACTGCACTATTCATTCTAGTTCCTACCGCCTTTCTGCTTATCATTTACGTAAAAACAGTCAGCCAAAATGATTAATTCAAATGAATTTTCAAATGAATTTGAATTAAACTTTCCTTCTGAGTTCTTATCAAAAATTGACGAAGTCAAATGAAAAGGATTCCAATTTTACGTCTTAACTTAAATGAAACGAGCGCACTATAATCAGCAGTTTTCTAAGAGATAGATAGTATGGTAGAAAGATGCATCTTTCTACCATACTATTAACTAATAAGCAAGGGGAAACTTTGCCTATTTTTAATGCCCAAACCCTGATATGAAATAAGTCGAGAAAGCAAAAATCGCCTTTCTCAAATTAGAAAACAAAGGGTAAATGCCCATGCCTCGCCCCAGTCAAGATCTTATTATTGCCCAGTCTCTCGTTAGACAACCACCATCCCTATATCATTTCTCCTAGAAAGTGCGTATACACGTAACAAAACGACTTCTTCTTTGAAGAGTAAAGAGGGAAACAAATAAAAAAGGGGGTCCGTCTTCCTCAGTATCCATCTATAAAAATAGTAAGAGCCCATTCCCGTTGATTGAAATAGAAAATTTCGGAAGAATTTGAGGTTGGAATAAATTTCCAATCATCTGAATCCCTTTCTTTTCGAAATACAAGGGCAGGAATCGATGAAATATCTCTTTAATTGAAAATTGAAAGAGTATGATTCATATCATAGATTACTCGATTGGAGTCCAATGAGATTCCAAATTCAGAGATTTTGATTTGAAATAGTTTCAAATCAAATGCGTTGCAGAACGATCTATAAAACAATTGATACGGTTTTATTTTTGATTCCTGAACTCAATTAGTAGTACTTCTAGAGCCCACTTCTTCCCCACACTACGAGTGAAAGGGAAAATGTAAAGACTACCATTAAAGCAGCCCAAGCGAGACTGACTATATCCATGTGCATTATGTCCCCTATCTCTATAAATACGAAGGAATTATTCCATTATTCCTCACTAATAATAGTGAAATCAATGCCGCAGAGTCAAAAAGGGGTTCTGACCAAACACTTTTGAGAAAGCAATCCAATAAATCGATTATGATTTCGAGTTTTTGGTAATCAGGCGACACCCGGATTTGAACTGGGGAAAAAGGATTTGCAGTCCCCCGCCTTACCACTCGGCCATGCCGCCAAAATGATACAAAAATACTTTTCTTCCAAACCCCCTTTTGGTTGTATTTGATCCACCCCTTTAATTTATTGTATAGTATCTGAAAATACACATTTGATTGCTCAATAGAAAATCGAGAGAATGTTTTTAGCATTGTGTATTTTCAGCCAATAAATTGGAACCATTAACTATTGACTCCTTAGTTCGAATTCATGAACGATTTTGGGATTTGAATTTCAAATTGTGTTTTCCTAATGACATAAGAAAATAAAAATGGAGACCGAACCAATCAGTATTCATTTTTTCAATCAAAAAATATTTCTCCACTTCAATTATAACAAAACATATGAGTATATGTAAACCCCAGAACATAAATTGTTACACAGATATCTATTATTTAGATATGTTTATTTAGATATGTTGTCGATAGGGAATTATCATAAAATGATCCTACTTCATGCATTGAATAGAAATTCTCTTTTGATAGAGCACAGCCAGGGCTATTCCGAATAGAACCGGCAATAAAAGAGAAGTCGGATATTCTAGCTATCTGG